TGCAGATCCTTTTGCAACTCCTTTGGAAATCTTACCTGAATGGTATTTTTTTCCTGTATTTCAAATACTTCGTACAGTACCCAATAAGTTATTGGGTGTTCTTTTAATGGTTTCGGTACCTGCGGGATTATTAACAGTCCCTTTTTTGGAAAATGTGAATAAATTCCAAAATCCATTTCGTCGTCCAGTAGCGACAACTGTCTTTTTGATTGGTACTGCAGTGGCTCTTTGGTTGGGTATTGGTGCAACATTGCCTATTGATAAATCGCTTACTTTGGGTCTTTTTTAAATTGTTCAATTTTGAATTGATTGGATTCTTAATTTGATTCTTCAATCAAATATCGCAATGTGTGTATCTTTTGTATCTATGGAATAGTCACTTTCAAGTGACTATTCCATAGATACATCTTTTTCATTCAATTAAAATTCTGTATTCTATTTCGAATGTATTGATTTTCCTAAATATTCCAAATATATGTTCTTATCTTTTCTTTTGTAGAAAAAAGATGAAATAAATCCAATGGGCTTTATAATTGATTTTTCGGTAAATTAATTGCGAAATTCTTTTCTAAAATGTGAAATATATGATTTACGTCTTCTATGCGAAAATGTTCAATTCTCATCAGGTCTTCTTTACGATTATTCAAAAGGTCCAATAATGTATGTATATTAGACCTTTTGAGACAATTATATATCTTGGGAGTCAATTCTAATTGGTCAATAAAAATAGATTTGAATTCTATTTCTTTTTGATTTTTTTTTATTTGATTGAATCGATCATGAAAAGAAAAAAGGGGTAAAGTATACTTGTTTTTATTGTTCTCTAAATGTAAGTTTTCTTCTTCCGCATGTAGAAAGGGAATAAATAAATTAATCAAATTTCGAGAGGCTTCATAAAGTGCTTCTTTAGGAGTTAAACTTCCATTGGTCCATATTTCAAGAAAGAGTATCTCTTGTTTTTCATTACCATTCCCATAAGAATGAATACTATGGTTTGCATTTCTAACAGGCATGAATACAGCATCGATAGGATAAATTCCCTCTTGAAAGTGATTTGGCGTTTTTATACGATACCCCCGATTCCTTTCTATTTGTAATCTAATACAAAAATCAATGGGTTCTGTTAGGTTCGCTATATGCTGCGTGTTATCAACGATTTCCACATAAGATGGTAAAATGATGTCTTGAGCCGTTACACATACAGGACCTTTGACACAAATAGACGCGTCGCAAATTCCATAAAGATGACTTCTCAATACAATTTCTTTCAAATTCATTAAAATTTCATGTATCGATTCTTGAACACCTACTATGCTAGAATATTCATGTGGTATGTTCTCAGATTTTGCACTTGTTATACTTGTTCCTTCTATTTCTCCAAGCAAAACTCTTCGCATTGCAATGCCTATTGTATCGGCTTGGCCTTTCATCAGTGGTGAAAGAATAAAGCGCCCATAATAAAGACGCTTACTGTCTGCTCTTGATTCCACACACTTCCATTGTAGTGTCCGAGTAGATACTTCTATTTTCTCTCGAACCATAGATAAATATTTTTTTTTATCAAATCATTGAATCATTTATTTCTCTTGAAATAGCTTTCCTTTTTATTTTTTTTACACACGTCTTTTTTTAGGAGGTCTACATCCATTATGTGGCATAGGAGTTACATCCCGCACAAAACTTAATAATAGACCACTTCTACGAATAGCTCTTAATGCAGCATCTCTTCCAAGACCTGGACCTTTTATCATGACTTCTGCTCTTTGCATACCTTGATCTACTACTGTTCGAATAGCATTTCCTACTGCGGTTTGAGCAGCAAAAGGTGTTCCTCTTCTTGTGCCCCTGAATCCACAGGTACCAGCGGAGGACCAAGAAATCACCCTACCTCGCACATCTGTAACAGTCACAATGGTATTGTTGAAACTTGCTTGAACATGAATAATTCCCTTCGGTATTTTGCGCGTACTCTTACGTGAAGTAATACGTCCATTTCTACGTGAACCAATTCTTGTTATAGGTTTTGCCATCTTTTATTATCTTATAAATAGAAGTAAGAGATATATGGATATATCCATTTTTCCTTTTTTTTTATTCTTTATTTATTTGTATATTTGTACCGTTGATCTTTTACTTGGATAGAAGAGAGTTCCTTTTATAAGGATTATCCTTGTCTTTGCTTATGTTTTGGGTTGGAACAAATTACTATAATTCGTCCTCGTCTGCGGATCAGTCGACATTTTTCACAAATTTTACGAACGGAAGCTCTTATTTTCATATTTTGAATTTCTGAACTGAATTCTGAATCTACTTAGTGGAAGAAAATAAGTTTCTTGAAATTTGTCGAATTCTATCTTTTGATTGAATGATAAGGATACAACGTTATATTACCCTTGGACAGGGTGAAATTTGAAGTAAATTCAATCTTTTCTGACCGATATCTTAATCTTATAATTCAATCTTCGCTTTCTACATGACTTAGGAAAAAGTATGAATTAATGTTTTAGGGGTGATATGATCAATTCTTTCTTGTTTTTTTTTTTCAAAAAAGGAAGTTGAAGATACAATTCATATTCATATATTAGAATATATTAGAAAAATTATCTTACCATATACAACACAAAATTTCTCCGCCGATTTTTTCTAGTCTCGCCTCTCGGTCTGTCATTATACCTCGCGAAGTAGAAAGAATTAAAATCCCCATCCCGCCTAAAATTTTAGGGATTTTTTGATAATTAGAATAGATTCTTAGGCCAGGCCGACTAATTCGTTTTAAATTGAACATCGTTTTCTGGGATCCTTTTGTATTCCTTTTATAGCGTAAAGTTAAAACCAAAAAATATTTGCCCCTTTCTTGATGTTTTCTGACGTTTTTGATAAAACCTTCTCGTAAAAGTATTTTAACAAAGTTTTCAGTTATATTAGTATATGTTATTCGAACTGTTCCCTTTCTATTCATGTCAGCGTTTCGTATAGAGGTTATTATGTCAGCAATAGTGTCCTTACCCATGATCAACTAAAATTATTGTTACTTACGAACGTTGAAATAATATAATCAACATAATATTTTTTTTTATTTATGAATTCTTACAGGTATTTACATGAGATATCATCCAATAATTTTCATGAATCTATTGAAATTCAGACACTATGATATATCATATATCATTTTTTTTTTTATAATACCTCGGGTGCTAATGAAACTATTTTTGTGAAATTTAACTGTCTCAATTCACGGGGGATCGCACCAAAAATTCGAGTTCCTTTTGGATTTCCCTCTTGATCAATGATAACTGCAGCGTTGTCATCATATCGTATTATCATACCGTTGTCACGTTTTAGTTCTTTAGAAGTACGCACAATTACCGCTCGAATAACTTCGGATTTTTCGATCGGTGTGTTTGGTATTGCTTCCTTTACTACAGCAACAATAACATCACCAATATAGGCATATCGACGATTACTAGCTCCTATGATTCGAATACACATCAATTCTTTGGCTCCGCTGTTATCCGCTACATTCAAATGGGTTTGAGGTTGAATCATATCATTTTTTATTCTTTTTTTAAAGTTTCATTAATGTTTCGAAAGGCGAAGGAAAAAAATCAAGAAATATTATTTGTCAAATTGTTTTTTATTCCTATTCTGCAATAATGAATTGAGTTCGTATGGGCATTTTTGATGCTGCTATTGAAATAGCTCTTCTGGCTATATTTTCGGATACTCCTCCCATCTCATAAAGTATCCTGCCGGGTTTAACGACAGAGACCCAATATTCTGGGGATCCTTTTCCCGAACCCATACGCGTTTCTGTAGGTCTCATTGTAACTGGTTTGTCTGGAAAGATACGTACCCATATTTTTCCACCACGGCGTACATTTCGTGTCATTGCTCGTCGACCTGCTTCTATTTGTCTAGATGTTATCCAAGCAGGTTCAAGTGCCTGAAGAGCATATCTAGCGAAACAAATACGATTACCTCGATACGATCTTCCTTTTAATCTTCCTCTATGTTGTTTACGGAATCTAGTTCTTTTTGGGTTATAGTTGATGGTGTTTTCTTCAATTCCATCTCTACTACAGAACTGGACATGAGAGTTTCTTCTCATCCAGCTCCTCGCGAAGTAAACGATTAAATAATAATCTATGTGTAATCGTGGTATTTTTTCAGAGTTTTTTTTATAACGAGTCTGTATTTTGTTTGTATTTTATTCTTTTTCCTTTCTTTTTTAGTTTTTAGTTTAGGGGATTTCAAAAAAAAATTTGACAATCCAATAAATCAATAAAAGAAAAATTTTCGCGGGCGAATATTTACTCTTGAATTTAATCAATATTTATTTCACTTGTAGAATTAAACCATAACTTTTCAGAATAAATTCATTTTTCTCTCAGTTGTTCCGCCATCCTACCTAATGAATCATTAGAATTCTTTTTCTTTTTCAATAGAATCTTATGGATTCAAGGTTCTCTCGTTCCCATCACTTTCGGTTAATGGTTAGGTCTGAAAATTGCAATGGAGCTTTTGTTTTGAGCCAACCTTCTTAGTCTTTATTGGCTCTCGGCTCTTGATTTTTTTTTTTCGATTGATCCATTCATCATTGAATTATTAATTATGAATCAATTAGTATTTATGCTTTGTTACACTGCCTTTTCTTTATATCTTTGAAAAGAGATTGATTTATAGACCTTACATACTTATATACTGGAATATTATATCATTGATCATTGATATTTGTTTTCTTTCTCTCAACTTTCCATTTATCCATATACTTTTTTATATTTTTTTTTTGAATTTATATAAAAATAAAAAAGATGAAATTGAAGTTGTGCTACAATAATATGATCAATAGATCATATCTTGACGTGTTCTTTGGATACGGATAATGTAAAGAAAATGATGAGTTTATTATTAGTTTTCTAGTTCTTAGTTCATAACTAGGAATCAGCCTATTCTTTGTTAAGACTAAGTCCAACAATAAAAAACTAATAAAAAATGAACGA